TTCTTTGTAGCGAGCAAAAGGAATAAATAGTTTATCGGAATCAAAGTAAAAATCCTTTATTTTTCGAAAGAATTCTCAATAAAATTCTTTATTTTTTAATGGTCTTCCGGATTAGGGGTCGGGCAAGAAACCTCTTTTAACAACATAAGTAAAAAAAAAAAAAAAAATTTCTGTGAAATTAAAATTAGGCACGAAAAAGAAACCGCAGGTCGTCTTTCCTTCTTATTGCGTATGTATCGCGAATTCCAATAGAGAAAATATCGATATAGAGTCTCTTTTCTTTCTACTTGAATCTCCCCCTAAGTCCCTATTTTTTTACTAATAACTGGTATTGTTGGATTGAATTAAAAATTATAACGAATAGTCACGAGATTCAATTTTGAAGAAACTCTTTATTTCGATTTTGATATTAATTTTAACTCTAAATAAAATTGAATATCAAAATTGGAATTGCATTCAATTTTCAGACAAGACTGGGTTATCATCCATATATTTATATCTTTCATATCGAAAGAGAAATAAGATAATATTGTAGAAAATCAATTTCTATTTATTGAATCTCATGAATTTCTCTATTTTCTATTTCATTTTTATTTCTAGTTGATATTAATAGATAATAATATCTAAGTCTATTCTATTATTATTATTTCTATTATATAGAATACTCAATTTGATATACGAATTAGTATAGAATACTACTAAGAATTAGTATAAGATATGTTTATAGTAATAACAGGTCTAAATATTCAATCGAGGTACCCATTCTATGACAACTCTCAATAGCTTACCCTCTATTTTTGTGCCGTTAGTAGGACTAGTCTTTCCAGCAATTGCAATGGCTTCTTTATTTCTTCATGTTCAAAAAAACAAGATTTCTTAGATCTGATGGGTTAAAATCTCATCCATTTTTGTTTTTCAAGACTTAGAGATAGCTAATACAAATGTGCATTTAGTAGAGTATGTTATGGTATAACATAAGGGCATAAATGAAGCAGCTTTCATATATCCGTCTCAAAATATACAAACAATATAGGGAAATAAATATTGAATTGATTGGAATCGAGGCAGATGCCTGAAACTAAAGCCGATCCATCTATATGGATGTAGATATTTATCAAAGATCCTAAAAAGGGATATTCTTTTATTTTATACCTAACCCATTCGATGAATTACTCCGATTATTCCTATCGGAAAGGGTTACATGCGAATGGCACTAGTTGATGAGAGTTACTTCAGAAACAAAAGGTTTCTCCATTCCAATAAAAAAAAAGATGCAACTAGATCTACTATGAGTTGGCGATCCGAATATATATGGATAGAACGTATAGTGGGGTCTCGAAAACTAAGTAATTTCTTCTGGGCCTTGATCCTTTTTTTAGGTTCATTAGGATTCGTCTTAGTTGGGACTGCCAGCTATCTCGGTAAGAATTTTATATCTGTATTTCCATATCAGCAAATCATTTTTTTTCCACAAGGAATCGTGATGTCCTTCTACGGGATCGCGGGTCTCTTTATTAGTTCCTATTTGTGGTGCACAATTTCGTGGAATGTGGGGAGTGGCTATGATCGATTTGATCTAAAAGAAGGAATAGTGTGTATTTTTCGTTGGGGATTTCCTGGGAAAAAGCGTCGCATCTTCCTACGATTACGTATGAAGGAGATTCAGGCGATCAGAATAGAAGTTAAAGAAGGCATTTATCCTCGTTGTATCCTTTATATGGAAATCAAAGGACAGGGAGCCATTCCATTGACGCGTACTGATGAGAATTTGACCCTGGGTCAAATTGAGCAAAAAGCTGCAAAATTGGCCTATTTTTTGCGCGTACCCATTGAAGTATTTTGATTTGCTAGTTCATTTCAAAATACTTCAATAAATAAAAAAAGCAAAAGGGAGTTCTTTTAAGTCGAAATCGGAATACTAGTCCTTGAAGTGTTTGTTTTTTTTAAGTCTCGCTTTAGCGTTCATACAGAACGCGAAGCAGTTTCTAATTGGATCAATTAGATTATCTGTAAACAAGATTTTGATTATTTCTTTCGACTCTTTCTCATTCTATATTCTTTCTAGATTCATAATCGGAAATACAAAAAAAAAGATAGATTACGGGGTTCGATGCCTTAGAATAGAACTTATGTTTAATAAAAATAGTAGATCGCAGCGCATAGATTCGAAGAATGAGGCGAGGTTATTAGCAATTCAAAGATTAAAAAATGGAAAAAAAGAAAGCATTTCTTCCTTTTCTTGCTGTTATATCTATAGTATTTTTGCCTTGGTGGGTTTCTCTTTCATTTAAGAAAAGCGTTGAATCTTGGGTTACGGATTGGTGGAATACTACACAATCCGAAACTTTTTTGACTGATATTGAAGAAAAGAGTATTCTAGAAAAATTCATCGAGTTAGAAGAACTCTTACTATTGGACGAAATAATAAAAGAATACTCGGAAATAGGGTTGCAAAGGGCTCATATAGGAATCCACAAAGAAACGATCCAATTGATAAAGA